GATGCTTATATAGTGTATATTCTAATATAGGATGCCGTTATTACAGTATAATAATATAAAATTGTAATGAATTAAAATCATTAATATATACTTTAATTATAAAGATGGCTCATATGATAGCATTGTCGGTGCCAAATTGCTCTAAAGTGCAATAAAGATTCATTAATGTATAATTTAAAGATATAGCGCTAATCGAAACTTCCTGGTTTAGGGGTTTGACAGGAAAACAAGGATCGTCCAGCGTAGGGGGGTAGGGGGGTTTGTCGCGTAGAAGCCGGGGGATTCCAATAGAGTATTGTGAGGAAAGAACTAACCCTTATGCACTTGATATCCATATATGTGATTCTTTATATAATATCATTTCAACATTCAACATCAGTTCTCTGCTTCAAAGTTTAGTTCGACCTTATTAGTTCTTCTTAGCTTACACTGTGAGATGCAAGCTGAAAGGAAAAAAGAAAAAGAGAACCCTATGCATATAAGAGAACGCCCGGCTTGGTGGGTAACGGGCAATAAGGTTAACCGCATTAACCAGATGCATTGCATTCGGCTTTCAGTGAGTGGTTTCTTAAGGATTGTACTTGAAATAGGAGCCAAATGCAAGAAATAGTTCACTAAATGCGACTCTCGATATTTGTCCGTGATCATCATTAATAGTATGCCTATCGATAAATCGTTGGTCGGTTCTTACTACATTAAGTAACACCGATGATTAGAGTTGGTGGATAGAGACAGAGCTCGTGTTAGTTGAAGTTATGTTGTTATAACAATTAATCCAAGTCAAAGTAATAAATATGGTTGTGTCCCTATTTTGCTTAATGTAAACCTTGGATTTGTGCTGATGTATGAGGGGTTAAAACCACTTATGTTGATAATACATATAATGTACTACCCATAACTATATAACTTATGGGTGAATACATACATGCAATATTATACATAATCATGTAATATATACACAATGTATGTGGTATATTACATTCGTTATTTAACATAGGCGCGTCAGAGGGTAGTTTAACTTAGAATCTTAGCTTTGGGAGTTAAGGGTAGGAGTTAAAATCTCCTCTCTCTGAGCACTAGGGAGGGTTTTAACCTCCGGCCTCCGGATTACAAGACCGGCGCTCTTACACTGAGCTACTAGGGCAGGCTCATTCGAGGGCTTTGTTTTCGGCTCATCCGGCTAGCGGGGCTAAAACTAGGAAGATAGTGAAATAGATTACAGAGGCAATTTGGCCGATGATGATAAATGGGTGTTCTACAGGCATGCCTCCAATTCAGGTGAGGATAAGTATATCTGCCACTAGGGTTCAGAACAAGAATTGGGTGAGTGGTCGGAAAGTTAGGCCTCGTTGTTTAGAGGTGTGAAGGATGGGGACAACTATTAGGACTAGGATGGAGAATAGTAGTGCAAGAACTCCTCCTAGTTTATTGGGGATTGAGCGAAGGATTGCGTAGGCGAATAAAAAGTATCACTCAGGCTTAATGTGGGGAGGGGTGACTAGGGGGTTGGCTGGTGTAAAATTGTCTGGGTCTCCTAGAAGATTAGGTGCAAATAGGGCTAGGGATGTTAGGCCTAGAAGCATGGCTACAAACCCAAGTAGGTCTTTGTATGAGAAGTAAGGGTGAAACGAGATTTTATCGGCATCGGAGTTAATCCCTGCTGGGTTGTTGGATCCTGTTTCATGAAGGAAAAGAAGGTGCAGGACCGTGGCGGCTGCAATTACAAAGGGGAATAAGAAGTGGAAGGCAAAGAACCGTGTTAAAGTGGCGTTATCTACGGAGAATCCTCCTCAAATTCATTGTACTAGGGCACCTCCTACATAAGGGACGGCTGATAATAGGTTTGTAATTACGGTTGCTCCTCAGAAAGATATTTGTCCTCATGGTAGAACATAGCCTACGAAGGCTGTCATTATTGTCAGTAGGAGTAGTACGACACCGATGTTTCAAGTTTCTTTATATAGGTATGATCCGTAGTAAAGTCCTCGGGCAATGTGTATATAAATGCAAATGAAAAAGAAAGATGCTCCGTTAGCGTGGATGTTTCGGATGAGTCATCCGTAACTAACATCTCGGCAAATGTGGCATACAGAGGAAAAAGCTGTTGAAATATCAGAGGTATAGTGTATAGCTAAAAATAGCCCGGTGAGGATTTGGGTAGCTAGACACAGGCCCAATAGTGATCCAAAGTTTCATCATACTGAGATGTTTGAAGGGGCTGGAAGGTCGACTAGTGCGTCATTAGCGATTTTTAGGAGGGGGTGGGTTTTTCGGAGGTTGGCCATTATGGTTCTTGTAGTTGAATTACAACGGTGGTTTTTCAAGTCATTAGTTTCGGTTAGAGTCCGAGCAGGAATTATGACTTATCTTGTGTCTTTATTTCTTTTAGGGCTGGTTTTGGGGCTTGTTGCTGTTGCATCCAATCCCGCTCCCTATTTTGCTGCTTTAGGGTTGGTAGTAGCAGCGGGTGTGGGATGTGGGGTTTTGGTTGGGCACGGGGGGTCTTTCTTGTCTTTGGTGTTATTTTTGATTTATTTGGGGGGAATGCTTGTGGTGTTTGCGTATTCAGCTGCCTTAGCAGCTGAGCCTTTCCCCGAGTCTTGGGGAGACCGTTCCGTTTTAGGGTATGTGATGGTATATGTGGTGGGGGTGGTGTTGGTTGCAGGTTGGTTTTGGGGCGGGTGGTACGAAACTTCGTGAGTGGCAGTGGATGAGTTTAAGGAGTTTTCTGTGCTGCGCGGCGATACAAGTGGGGTGGCTTTTATATATTCTTTAGGTGGTGGAATGTTGGTTGTATGTGCGTGGGTGCTTCTTTTAACACTTTTTGTAGTATTAGAACTAACTCGGGGTTTAAGTCGGGGGGCCCTTCGAGCAGTTTAGGTGAGGGTTAGTAAAAGGGCCAGTGCTGTTGAAAGGAAAAATAGAGTGAGGTATGTTTTAATTATCCCCTGCTGAATGTTGCTTGTTGTAGTAATCATGGGAAGATGTGTAGAAATAATGCTTTTTGGTCCGACTTTCTCAAACCAAGTTTGGTCGACTAGTTGGCTAGCAATAGCTTGCCCCAGGGTTAAGTTGAGTTTAGGGGTTAGTCGGTGGATGATGGTTGGAAAAAACCCTAGTATGTTAGAAAAATTGTGAAGGACAAGGTTAGGGGTTGTTTTAAATTGTTTGTTAGTTAGTGATGCAAGCTCTAGTGCAATCAGAAGGCCTAGGATGGTAACTAGGAGGGCAGCTAATTTAAGGGGAAGGGGTATAGTTATTACAGGGGTTTTGGAGGGCAGGAAGTTTGATGTAATTAAAAGCCCTGCAACAATGCTGCCTCAGGCCAATCGTTTAATTGGGTTAATAACAGCGGGGTTGTTCTCGTTGATGGGTGATAGGGCTGTAAATCGAGGATATCCTATGGACACGAAAAATACGACACGTAGGCTATATACAGCAGTGAAGGAGGTGGCCAATAAGGTAAGTGTAAGGGCTCAGGCGTTAAGGTGTGATGTATTTAAGGCCTCAATAATGGCATCCTTAGAAAAGAATCCTGCTAAGAAAGGGGTGCCGGTAAGTGCCAAGCTCCCGATTGTGAGACAGGAAGAAGTAAAGGGGGTAAGATTGTGTATACCACCTATTTTTCGGATATCCTGCTCATCGTTAAGGCTGTGAATAATTGACCCGGAGCACAGGAACAGTATAGCTTTAAAAAATGCGTGTGTGCAAATGTGGAGGAAGGCTAATTGTGGTTGGTTAAGTCCAATGGTGACTATCATTAATCCTAGTTGGCTGGATGTGGAGAATGCGACGATTTTTTTAATGTCGTTTTGTGTTAATGCGCAAGTAGCGGTAAAGAGTGTGGTGAGAGCCCCCAGGCATAGACAGGTGGTGAGGGCCGTCTGGTTATTTTCCATTAGGGGGTGCAGTCGGATGAGCAGGAAAATTCCTGCAACGACCATGGTGCTAGAGTGTAGTAGGGCAGATACCGGTGTAGGGCCTTCCATTGCGGAAGGGAGTCAGGGATGAAGTCCAAATTGTGCTGATTTGCCGGTGGCGGCTAAAATAAGACCTATGAGGGGTATCGTGAGGTCAAGGTCTTTTGAGGAGGCGAATATTTGTTGAATTTCTCATGAGTTGAGGTTTGTTGCAAATCAGGCTATACTTAAGATAAGTCCAATATCTCCTACCCGATTGTATACTACGGCTTGTATAGCAGCTGTATTGGCATCTGCTCGGCCGTATCATCATCCAATAAGTAAGAATGATATAATGCCTACACCCTCTCACCCGATGAACAACTGGAACATGTTGTTGGCAGTTACTAGTACAATCATGGCTACAAGAAAGAGTAAAAGATATTTAAAGAATCGGTTTATGTTAGGGTCGGCATGTATATATCAGGATGCAAACTCAAGAATGGATCAAGTTACATAAAGGGCAATTGGGGTAAAGATGATAGAATAGTGATCAAACTTAAAGCTGAGGTTTACATCAAAGGCTGAAGTATTTATCCATTGTCAGTTAGTAACAATTGTTTCGGTGCCCTGATCTAAAAAAATGAACAGGGGGATTAGGCTTACTAGAAAAGCTAGTTTGACGGCGGTTTTTACATCGGTGAGGGCTCAGCCTTCTTGACGAGGGGTTGGATTAAGGGTAGTTATAAGTGGGTAAATAAGAAGTGCGAAGATCATTAATAAGGTCGAGCTTAAGATTAGTGTAGTTGGGTGCATAGCTGCTACTTGGATTTGCACCAAGAGTCTTTGGTTCCTAAGACCAACGGATGAGCTGTTATCCTTTAGAAGCTCGAGTGAACCACGGAGTTTAACCGAGGGGGTAGAAGATTAGCAGTCCCTACTGTCTACGGACTTCTCTCGGTGGATAAGAGGGGTTTAACCTCTATTTTTAGAATCACAATCTAATGTCTTGTTTAAACTATATCTACAGAAACATCAGCCTCATATCAGTTCTGGTTTAAGGATCAGGAGAATAATGGGGATAAGGTGAAGGGTAATAAGTAGGTGTTCACGGGTGTGTGAGGGTTCAAGGGCAATAATATGGGAAGGTAGAGGTCCCCGTTGTGTTATTAGGAAAAGGTATAAGGAGTAGCTGGCTGTAATAAGTGTGCCTACACCTGTGAGGAGTAGTGTTCAATATGATCAATTAAATATGGAGGTAATAATTATTAGTTCACCTATTAGGTTTGGTAGGGGTGGGAGGGCTAAATTGGCTAAGCTGGCTACAAATCATCAGGTAGTTATTAAGGGAAGGACTATTTGTATACCTCGAGCTAGAAGCATGGTTCGACTATGTGTGCGTTCGTAGCTGGTGTTAGCCAGGCAAAATAGTGCTGAGGAGGCAAGTCCATGTGCGATCATAAGGATAATTGCACCCGTAAATCCTCAGGGTGTTTGAATTAGGATTCCCCCTGCAACTAGTCCCATGTGTCCAACTGAAGAGTATGCGATTAGTGATTTTAGGTCTGTCTGACGTAGGCAAATTGATCCAGTTATGATGATGCCCCAAAGGGCTAAGGCAATAAATGGGTATGCTAGCTCTTTAGTGAGCGGGTCTAGTATTACCATTATACGTATTATGCCATAACCTCCAAGTTTAAGAAGTACAGCCGCCAGGACTATGGACCCTGCAATTGGGGCTTCTACGTGAGCTTTGGGCAGTCAAAGGTGAACGCCATATAGTGGTATTTTTACAAGGAAAGCTAGTAGGCAGGCAGCTCATCATAATTTATCCCCCCATGTCAAAAGGTTTAAGGGTTTCGAATACTGCAGGGTCAGTATTGATAGTGTTCCGTTGTCATTTTGTAGAAGCAGAAGAGCCACAAGAAGTGGTAGAGAGCCGGCTAGGGTATAGAATAAGAAGTAGGTGCCGGCATTAAGGCGTTCAGTTTGATTACCTCAGCGGGTGATGAGAATGAGGGTTGGTAGTAGCGTAGCTTCAAATATGATATAAAATATAATGATTTCCGTAGCACCGAATGCTAAAATTAAAAATGTTTGGAGTGATACCAAAAGAGTGATATAGGTTCGTTGGCGATTGAGGGGTTCGGGGGAGATGTGGTTCTGGCTAGCAAGAATTATAAGAGGTAGTAATCAGCAGGTCAACACTAATAATGGTGTTGACAGTGGGTCTGTTGCTAAATAAAGATTAGATGAGGATCACCCGGTCTCCGATGATCATTTTAACCAGAATAAACTTGCTAGGGCAATGATTAAACTTTGGGCAATTGTTGTTGTTCACAGCCATTTTGCAGAGCTTAATCAAATTGTTGGGAAAAGCATTAGTGTTGGGATAAGGATTTTTAACATTGAAGTAGATTTAGGCTTTGGAGTCGGTCGGTGCCATGTGTTCGTGCAGTCGCTACTAGAAGGGCTAGCCCTGCGCTGGCTTCGCAAGCTGAAAAGGCCAATAGTAGTATTGGGGCTACTGAATAGCCGGTTGCTTCCATCTGAAGGGCCCACAAGGAGAGGGCAATAAATAAAGAGAGTATCATTCCCTCTAGGCAAAGAAGGGCCGAGAGAAGGTGGGTGCGGTGAAATGCGAGTCCTATAAGCCCTAGAATAAAGGCTGAGGTAAAGCTGAAGTGTACTGGTGTCATAAGGCGGTCATGGACTTAAACCATGGTCTTTTGAGCCGAAATCAAGGGTCTTGTTTTGGACTAACTGCCTATTCAGCCCATTCTAATCCTCCTTGTGTTCACTCATAAATTAAACCAAGAGTGAGGAGGGCAAGTACGGCGGCAGATCAGGCGAGAGTTAGGGTCGGTGTGGTTAGTTGATCACCCCAGGGGAGTGGGAGGAGAAGGGCAATTTCTAAGTCAAATAAAAGAAATAAAATAGCGACTAGAAAAAATCGGAGGGAAAATGGTAGTCGGGCAGACCCTAGTGGGTCAAATCCGCATTCATAGGGGGACAGTTTTTCTGCGTCTGGCGTGATTTGTGGTAATCAGAAAGAAACAGTTGCTAGTACTGCGGATAGAAGAATGGTAATAGCAATGATGGTTGTGATTAAATTCATTATCTTTCCTTGGATTTTAACCAAGACCGGGTGATTGGAAGTCACTTATACGCATTAATACTAGAAAGATTATGAGCCTCATCAGTAGATAGAGACGTAAAGGAATAGTCATACGACGTCTACAAAGTGTCAGTATCAGGCGGCAGCTTCAAAGCCAAAGTGATGTTCAGATGTGAAGTGGTATTGGATTTGTCGGAGTAGGCAAACTGCTAAGAAGGTGGAGCCAATAATTACGTGTAGGCCGTGAAATCCTGTGGCAACAAAGAAAGTAGAGCCGTATACGCCGTCAGCGATTGTAAATGGTGCTTCGTAGTATTCTATGGCCTGAAGAAAGGTGAAGTAGAACCCCAGTAAAATAGTGAGAGTAAGAGATTGAATAGCTTGTTTTCGTTCGCCTTCCATAATGCTGTGATGTGCTCATGTAACAGTAACACCAGATGCTAGTAGTACTGCTGTATTAAGAAGTGGTACTTCAAATGGGTCAAGGGGTGTAATTCCTGTAGGAGGTCAGCAGCCCCCCAGTTCAGGAGTGGGGGCAAGGCTGGCGTGGTAAAAGGCTCAGAAGAAACCCAAGAAAAAGAACACCTCAGATGTAATGAATAAAATTATACCGTAGCGTAATCCTTTCTGAACAGGCGGGGTGTGGTGTCCTTGGAAGGTGCCTTCTCGAATAATGTCTCGTCATCATTGATATATGGTGAGAAGCAGTAAAATATTGCCCATAGTAAGAAGTGTGAGCGAGTGGAAATGGAATCAGACTGCAGTGCCTGATGTAAGTAAAAGGGCGGCAATTGCGCCGGTGAGTGGTCAGGGGCTTGGGTCAACCATGTGGTATGCGTGTGCTTGGTGTGCCATTAAACGTTTTCTTGTAGGTAAAGGCTTAATAGGAGGACAAATACGTAGGCTTGAATTATAGCAACAGCAATTTCAAGGAGGGTAAGTAAAAATAAGACTAGGGCAGTTAGGATTGCAACTGTTGGCATAAGGGGTAGTAGTACGAAAGCTGCTGTTGCGATCAGTTGAATTAGAAGGTGTCCCGCTGTGAGGTTGGCTGTTAGTCGTACGCCTAGGGCAAGGGGTCGGATAAAGAGGCTAATTGTCTCGATGATGATTAAAACAGGAATTAGGGGAACAGGAGTTCCTTCAGGTAAGAGGTGACCTAGGGCAGCGGTGGGTTGATTCCGCATTCCAATAATTACTGTTGCGAGTCATAGGGGTACTGCAAGGCCTATATTAAGAGAAAGTTGTGTGGTAGGGGTAAATGTATATGGGAGTAGACCTAACATATTTAGGGTAATAAGGAATAATATCAAGGAGGTTAGTAGAACTGCTCATTTATGCCCACCGAGGTTTAAGGGCAGAAGAAGTTGCTGGGTAAACCGGTTAATAAATCATCCTTGAAGCGTAATAAGGCGGTTGTTTAGTCATCGGGCAGATGGTGTAGGGAAGAGAATTCATGGAAGAGTTAATGCTACAGCAATAAGTGGGATACCCATATATGTGGGGCTTATAAATTGGTCAAAGAAGCTTAGTGTCATGGTCAGTTTCAGGGTTCAGGTTTAGCTTTTTCAGTGCTTTGTGAAGTAGGCTCATTTGTGAAGGTGTGGCCGAGGACTTTTGGGGGAATAACAGTTAAGAAAACCAGTCACGAGAATACCAGAATGGCAAATCAGGGGGCAGGGTTGAGTTGGGGCATGTCACTAGGGGTGGTTGGGGGCCACCAGTCTTTAGCTTAAAAGGCTAACGCTATTCCCGATTTAGCTTCTTAGTGAGGCATCTTCAAGTATTATAGTGGATCACTTCTCAAAGTGTTCTAGCGGTACTGCTTCAACAACGATGGGTATAAAGCTGTGGTTAGCCCCGCAAATTTCGGAACATTGTCCGTAGAACACCCCAGGTCGAGAGGCAATAAAGGCTGTTTGGTTTAGTCGTCCTGGGACAGCGTCTATTTTTACACCTAAAGAAGGGACAGCTCAGGAGTGAAGAACATCTTCAGCTGAGACGAGGACTCGGATTGGAGATTCAACAGGGACTACTATTCGGTGATCTGCTTCCAGGAGGCGAAACTGACCTGGGACTAAATCTTGAGTGGGAACTATGTAGGAGTCAAATCCTAGGTCTTCATAGTCGGTATATTCATAGCTTCAGTATCATTGGTGGCCCATAGCTTTGATGGTGAGGTGAGGGTCATTAATTTCGTCTATAAGGTAGAGAATTCGAAGGGAGGGGAGGGCGATAAGAATAAGGATAACTGCTGGGAGAATAGTTCAAACGATTTCAATTTCTTGAGAATCAAGGATATATTTGTTGGTGAGTTTAGTAGAGACTATTGCTACGATGATATAAAGCACTAGAGTGCTAATAAGAAGAACAATCATAAGAGCGTGGTCGTGGAAATGAAGAAGTTCTTCTATAACAGGTGAGGCCGCGTCTTGGAATCCTAGTTGTGAGGGATGTGCCATTATAGCAAAATGCTCAAGACACGCGGGGTTTTAACCCACAATTCTGCCTTGACAAGGCAGTGTAATAGACTAGTTTTACTAGTGTCTTATGGAAGAAAGTGGCAGAGTGGTTATGCGGTTGGCTTGAAACCAGCATATGGGGGTTCAATTCCTCCCTTTCTCGTTAGTTTGCTTGTACTTGTACAAATGCTGGTTCCTCAAATGTGTGGTAAGGTGGAGGGCATCCATGTAGTCACTCTACGTTAGTTGAAGTTAGTTCAATTGATGCGACTTCCCGTTTAGCAGCAAAGGCTTCTCAAAGGATAAATAGGAACATAATTACGGCAACCAGGGAGATAAGGGACCCAATTGAGGAAACAGTATTTCATAGTGTGTAGGCGTCTGGGTAGTCAGAGTAACGTCGGGGCATTCCCGCTAGGCCTAGGAAGTGCTGTGGGAAAAAGGTTAAATTTACACCTACAAACATAATTCCGAAGTGAATTTTGGTTCATGTGCTGTGAAGGGTAAACCCTGTAAATAGGGGGAATCAGTGAACAAAGGCTCCCATGATGGCAAATACAGCTCCCATAGATAGGACGTAGTGGAAGTGGGCAACCACATAGTAGGTATCGTGAAGGACGATATCTAATGAGGAGTTTGCTAGGACAATACCGGTTAGTCCTCCTACTGTAAAGAGGAAAATAAATCCAAGGGCTCAAAGAAGGGGTGTTTCTCATTTAATTGAGCCACCATGCAATGTAGCTAGTCAGCTAAACACCTTTACCCCGGTTGGGATGGCGATGATCATAGTGGCGGATGTAAAGTAGGCACGAGTGTCGACGTCCATACCAACAGTAAACATGTGATGGGCTCAAACGATAAAACCCAAGAGACCAATGGCTATCATGGCTCAAACCATGCCTATATATCCAAAGGGTTCTTTTTTACCAGAGTAGTACGCAACGATGTGTGAAATTATACCGAAGCCTGGAAGAATAAGAATATAAACTTCTGGGTGGCCAAAAAATCAAAATAGATGTTGATAAAGGATTGGGTCCCCTCCTCCTGCTGGGTCAAAGAAAGTGGTATTAAGATTTCGGTCTGTGAGTAACATTGTGATGCCTGCTGCAAGGACAGGCAGAGAGAGAAGTAATAGGACGGCGGTAATCAGAACAGCCCATACAAAAAGAGGGGTTTGGTATTGAGAAATCGCTGGAGGTTTCATGTTAATAATGGTTGTAATAAAATTAATGGCTCCCAAAATAGAAGAAATACCAGCTAAGTGAAGGGAGAAAATAGTTAAATCTACAGAGGCTCCTGCGTGGGCCAGGTTACCTGCCAGGGGGGGATAAACTGTCCACCCTGTCCCGGCTCCGGCTTCAACCCCAGATGAGGCTAAGAGAAGAAGAAAGGATGGGGGAAGTAGTCAAAAGCTCATGTTATTTATTCGGGGAAAGGCTATATCAGGGGCACCAATCATAAGGGGGATTAATCAGTTTCCGAACCCACCGATCATAATTGGCATGACTATAAAGAAAATCATAACGAAAGCATGGGCCGTGACGATCACATTATAAATTTGATCATCACCCAGAAGGGCTCCGGGCTGGCTTAGTTCGGCTCGAATAAGGAGACTTAGGGCTGTGCCGACTATTCCGGCTCAGGCACCAAATACTAAATAAAGGGTGCCAATGTCTTTGTGGTTGGTTGAGAAAAATCATCGTGTGATTGCCACAGGTAAGGTGGCTGAGTATTTAAGCGGTGGATTGTAACCCCACGAACAGAGGTTTAATTCCTCTCCTTATCAAGTCCTGTGGTGTACAACACGTTAGATTGCAAACCTGAAGAAGTAGGCTAATAGCCTACCGGGGCTTTCCCCCGCCTCGCCACCCTGTGGCGGGGGAAAGTAGATGGATGCTCGCTGGATAGAGCGCTTAGCTGTTAACTAAGATTTTGTAGGATCGAGGCCTTCCCACCTAGAAAGGCTTTAGCTTAATTAAAGTGTCTGGGTTGCATTCAGAAGATGTGGGATAAAGTCCCGCAAGTCTTAACAAGGGCTGGGTGATTTTCACACCCGCTTAGAGCTTTGAAGGCTCTTGGTCTTAATGTTATCCTAAGCCCTTATAAGGTTAGTATTGCACTAACAGCGGGGGTGAGAGGAAGTAGTATTAAAGCTATCATAGTTATAAGTGAGAGTGGGAGAGTAATATGGCTAAAGTTAAGTCGTCAAGGGGCTGTGGCAACTAGTGTATTGGGGTAGATGGTCAGGGTTATAGCATAACAAAGTCGGAGGTAGAAGTAAAGGCTAAGTAGGGCTGTTATAGCAGCTAGTGTAGCAGTTAATGGCAGACCTTGTTTTGTCAATTCTTGTAAAATGAGTCATTTTGGTATAAACCCTGAAAGAGGGGGGAGGCCACCCAGGGAGAGTAATACAAGCACGGTTAGTGCGGCTAGAGTTGGTGCTTTGGTTCATGAGGTTGCAAGGGAGTTAATAGTTAAAGAGTGGCTGGTCTTTAGTGTAAGGAATGCTGAAGATGTTATCACAATGTAAAGTATCAGGCTGAGAAGTGTAAGTGAAGGCGCGAACTGTAAAATTAGAATTATTCATCCAAGGTGAGCGATTGAAGAGTATGCTAAAATTTTACGTAGTTGAGTCTGATTTAGTCCCCCTCAACCCCCTACAAGGGTTGATAAAAGTCCTAGTGTGACAAGTAGAGTAGGGTCAATAGCTGGTGCTACTTGAATCAGTAGTGCAAATGGTGCAAGTTTCTGTCAGGTAGAAAGGATAAGTCCTGTGGTGAGTTCAAGTCCTTGAAGGACCTCTGGTAATCAAAAATGTACTGGTGCCAATCCTAGTTTAAGTGCAAGGGCTATTATAGCGGTTGTGGTTGCTAGGGGGTGGGACAATTGTTGAATATCTCATTCTCCGACTAATCAGGCGTTGGTAGTGCTCGCAAATAGAATTATTGCTGCGGCTGTGGCTTGTGTTAGAAAATATTTAGTTGTAGCTTCAACTGCTCGGGGGTGGTGTTGTTGTGCTATAATTGGAATAATGGCAAGGGTATTAATCTCTAGCCCTATTCATGCAAGTAGTCAGTGGGAGCTAGCAAAGGTGAGGGTTGTACCTAGGCCTAGGCTAGAAATTAAAATGGTGAGTACATAGGGGTTCATTAGTAAAGGAAGGATTTTAACCAACATATTTGGGGTATGGGCCCAAAAGCTTAATTAGCTGACCTTACTAGAAGGTGGTGTAGTGGAAGCACTAAGAGTTTTGATCTCTTGAGTATGGGTTCGAGCCCCTTCTTTCTAGAATTGAGGGGACTTGAACCCCTATTAGCCACGCTATCAAGGTGGTCCTTGAACATTCAGGCACAATTCCTTGCAGTATTAAATCTGCGGAGGTAAACCTGCGAGTGCAATAGGAAGTGCAAGGTGTCATAGTACTAAGGCCAGGGTTATAGGGAGGAAACTTTTTCAAACTAAGTGTATGAGTTGGTCATATCGGAATCGAGGGTAGGAAGCCCGCACTCATAAAAATACTACGGACAGGAGGGCCGCTTTGGTTATCAAGTTTATGGCCGTTAGTTCGGGTAAGGCTGGGATGTGGGTTGCTCCTAAAAACAGAATGGCTGAGAGTGTGTTTATGAGAAGGATATTGGCGTACTCAGCCAGAAAAAAGAGGGCAAAGGGTCCTCCAGCATATTCTACATTGAACCCGGAGACAAGTTCGGATTCCCCCTCTGTGAGGTCAAATGGGGCACGGTTTGTTTCGGCAAGGGTTGAGATATACCATATAGCGGCAAGGGGCCAGGCTGGTACAACTAATCAGATGCTTTCTTGGGCAATATTAAAGGTTTGGAGTGTAAAACCACCCGTGAAAATAATTACGCTAAGCAGAATTAGGCCTAAACTGACCTCGTAGGAGATGGTTTGTGCTACAGCTCGTAAAGCACCAATTAAGGCATATTTTGAATTTGATGCTCATCCGGAGCCTAAAATAGAATAAACGGCAAGGCTAGATAGTGCAAGTACAAATAGTACACCTAGATTTAAGTCTGTGACGGGGTAGGGGATAGGCATTGGGGCTCACAGGGTAAGTGCAAGTGTTAGGGCTAGTATTGGTGTAGCGAGGAAAAGGAAGGGGGAAGAGGTGGAGGGTCGAACTGGTTCCTTAATGAAAAGCTTTAGGCCATCCGCGATTGGTTGAAGTAATCCATAGGGACCAACAATATTAGGTCCCTTTCGCAGTTGCATGTATCCTAAAACTTTTCGTTCAAGAAGGGTAAGAAAGGCGACTGCTAGAAGAACGGGGACGATGTAGGCAAGGGGGTTAAGAACGTGAGTGATTAGGGTCGTGATCATAGCTAAGGAGAGGGTTTGAACCTCTGAGAAAAAGGGCTTAGGCCTTTCGCAATTACCGGGCTCTGCCACCTTAGCGCGCCGTTCTCTTAGGCACACTTTGATGTGCTCCCTTGTCTGCTTTAGTTGCCTTCATCAGGTGGGGGTGGGGCGTGCCTCAAGCATGGGCCCCTTCTTTCCGGTCCTTTCGTACTAGGAAAGATCACTTCATAGATAGAAACTGACCTGGATTACTCCGGTCTGAACTCAGATCACGTAGGACTTTAATCGTTGAACAAACGAACCCTTAATAGCGGCTGCACCATTAGGATGTCCTGATCCAACATCGAGGTCGTAAACCCCCTCGTCGATAGGGACTCTGGGAGAGGATTGCGCTGTTATCCCTAGGGTAACTCGGTCCGTTGATCGGCGTTCGCCGGATCATTTTTGGTCAGAAATTCTGGTGCTTAGAGCAGTAGCTCTTGGCTGTGGGGGCAGTGCCCCCAGTCCACATGGGGGCTTTGTTTTCCCCCGCGGTCGCCCCAACCAAAGACATATAGGCTAGGGGTCACTGCGTTTTTACTTGGTAGAACAAGGTTACTTGACGTGATCTGCCGGGTGTCTAAAGCTCCATAGGGTCTTCTCGTCTTATGTAGTTATGTCCGCTTCTGCACGGGCAGATCAATTTCATTGACTTGGAAGAGGAGACAGCTAAGCCCTCGTGATGCCATTCATACAGGTCTTCATTTAAAAGACAAGTGATTGCGCTACCTTCGCACGGTCAAAATACCGCGGCCGTTAAACCCATAGTCACAGGGCAGGCGGGACCTCTTATATTTTGATTTGCAAGAGGCGATGTTTTTGGTAAACAGGCGAGGCTTGTGTTTGCCGAGTTCCTTCTCTTCCTTTGGGTCTTTCCCTGCTTGCACTCCTGTGTGGGGTTAACGATTTATTGGTGTAGGCTTTTCTTGGTGTTTTTTCTGGCCTGCATTACCCTCTTGATTTGGGTTCGTTATTTGTCGGTGGGGAGTCCGGTCCGACTTACACATGTGCTGGGAGAGGGTTATTCCCTCTTATTACTCATTCTAGCATAATCTCTTCCATGGGGGCATGGAATGGCTTAGTACGGTTAGGGGGTAGGATTTCTTATCAAAATAAGAGGTTTATATCTGTCTGAGCTTTAACGCTTTCTATGCAGGTGGCTGCTCTTAGGCCCACTGTAACAGGTTACCTTAGTAATTATGATCCTTAGCCGCCTGTTAAGGTTGTGTCCTTGTTCAAAGGAGCTGTACCTCCTTTGACTAACTCCCTTGGTTTCTCTAGGACTAGGTTAGTTTTACCTTTGTGTCTTAAGAAAGCCAGGGGGCTGAACTTCTATTCATTTCCTAAGCAACCAGCTATAACTAGGCTCGATAGGTTTATCACCTCTACTCGGGGCTCGTCCCACTCTTTTGCCACAGAGACGGGTTGGCCCTATAATAGGCTGTCCCGGAGTAGCTCGTCTAGTTTCGGGGGCCAGAACTAAAGTTCTCTTTGCTCGGGTTTGCTGGCTAAATCATGATGCAAAAGGTACGAGATTTAATCTCTGCTTTTCTAGGCTTAAATGGGTTGTTTCATTTCTCTTTCAGCTTTCCCTTGCGGTACTTTCTCTGTTGCTCAATGTTCCCTTTTCTGTCGCCCATACTAAGGGGGAAAAATGGTTTGTTGACTTAATTCTAAGTTTTGTTGGGGTATATATGTTGTGGTGTTAGACCAAATGTGTTGGCTAGCTAGTCAGCTCAGGGTGACCCGATTTGCACGGATGTCTTCTCGGTGTAAGGGAGGTGCTTTTCTATCTTAGCTACACTCTGGTTATTCCAAGCGCACCTTCCGGTACACTTACCATGTTACGACTTGCCTCCCCTTTGTTCGGTTAACTTCTTAGTTAGAAGGGAGTATTGAACTTGGGGAGAGTGACGGGCGGTGTGTGCGCGCCTCAGAGCCAGTTTCAAGAGAACTCTCTGCTTTCTGTTTACTGCTAAATCCACCTTCGGACGCTGGTTTCACAGCGTGGTTCGTAATGCTCTATTTTAGAGAATGTAGCCCATTTCTTCCCACCCCATGCGCTACACCTCGACCTGACGTTTTGGGTTATACCCATTTTGCTTACTATATGACCTTCACAGGGTAAGCTGACGACGGTGGTATATAGGCGGGGAAAACAAGAGGTGGTGAGGTTGAACGGGGGTTATCGGTTCTAGAACAGGCTCCTCTAGGTGGGTCTGAGGCACCGCCAAGTCCTTTGGGTTTTAAGCTGGCGCTTGTAGTTCCCTGGCGGATGTCAGTTGTATGTTTTCATCAAAGTTTACGGCTAGGCATAGTGGGGTATCTAATCCCAGTTTGTTTCATAGCTGTCGTGGGTTCAGGGGGTATTAAAGCTGCTTTCGCAGTGGAGCTTCGTGCCCCCAGGTGCGTATGACAGCTGAGGGGGTGTTCGGCTTTATTAAGTATTATTCCATAACCACTCTTTACGCCGGTAATTATCAACTTGGGCCTCTCGTATAACCGCGGTGGCTGGCACGAGTTTTACCGGCCCTCTTAACCTTAACTAAGTCAAGCTTTCGCTTATGGCTTAATATCTATCACTGCTGAGTTTCCTTGGGGGTGTGGCTTAGCAAGGCGTCTTGGGCTGCCGAGGCGTGCCTGATGCCAGCTCCTCGTCCCCGGGCAGGGGATTAAGGGCATCCTCACAGGAGTGCGGAGACTTGCATGTGTAAGTTCAGTTAAAGCTGATAGTAAAGTCAGGACCAAGCCTTTGTGCTCGTGGGACTTTCTAGGGTCCATCTTAACAGCTTCAGTGTTATGCTTTAGTTAAGCTACGCCAGC